TTCTTTATCATAAAATAAAGTTCTCCCCTGCCAATGAATGATAAGTGCCTAGGTGAAGTATAGTATATAGTAATAGTATAAGATAAGTCTTTTTTTTTTTTTAAGTCTTTCCAGTAAGAATAAGTAAGAAAAAGTAAGAATAAGTAGGAAAAGTCTAAGTCTTAGTATACTATAAAAAATAAAAAATAAAATAGTATACCTATACTCTTACTATAAGATAAAGACTCTTAAGTCTAAATAGTCTAAATACTAAATTATAAATACTATACTATTAAGATAAGACTTTTAACATGAATACTTAGTAGAACGACTAACGACGAGATTTATTATCGTTTCTTGCATGTCTCACGAAAGTTAGAGTAGGTGCGAATTCTCCCAATTTGTGACCGACCATACGATCTGTTATATAAATAGGTAAATGTTCCTTTCCATTATGAATAGCGATTGTATGGCCAATCATTGTGGGTATAATGGTAGATGCCCGAGACCAAGTCACTATTATTTCTTTCTCCTCCCTCATGTTGAGTTTTTCAATTTTTCCCGATAAATGATTAGCTACAAAAGGATTTTTTTTTAGTGAACGTGTCACGGCTGATTACTCCTTTTTTTTACATTTTTAAAATTGGCATTCTATGTCCAATATCTCGATCTTAATCTGAAGTATGAAGGTCAGAATCAATACAATAATGATGAATGGAAAAAAGAGAAAATCCTTTAGCTAGATAAGGGAAGGGGCGGATGTAGCCAAGTGGATCAAGGCAGTGGATTGTGAATCCACCATGCGCGGGTTCAATTCCCGTCGTTCGCCCATCACATTATTTCCAATTCAAAAAATTATATTTTCAATGTTCCTATTTACGGCGACGAAGAATAAAACTATCACTATATTTGTTCCTTTTCCTACTTCTTCTTCCAAGCGCAGGATAACCCCAAGGGGTTGTGGGTTTTTTTCTACCAATTGGGGCTCTCCCTTCACCGCCCCCGTGGGGATGGTCTACAGGGTTCATAACTACTCCTCTTACTACAGGACGCTTACCTAGCCAACACTTAGATCCGGCTCTACCCAAACTTTTTTGGTTCACCCCAACATTACCCACTTGTCCGACTGTTGCTAAGCAGTTTTTGGATATCAAACGGACCTCCCCAGATGGTAATCTTAATGTGGCCGATTTACCCTCTTTTGCAATCAGTTTCGCTACAGCGCCTGCTGCTCTAGCTAATTGTCCACCCTTTCCAAGTGTGATTTCTATGTTATGTATGGCCGTGCCTAAGGGCATATCGGTTGAAGTAGATTCTTCTTTTTTATCAATCAAAACCCCTTCCCAAACTGTACAAGCTTCTTCCAAAGCATACGGCTTTCTAGATGTATATGATGATATCTAGACAGATGGATCTTATATGAATCGTATGATGAAGTACCACATGAGTGGATATATAGGAATCCAAATCTGCCGAATCACTCATGTTATGATCTTATACATCCTAGGTCTCCACGTTCCGTCATCTGGCTTATGTTCTTCATGTAGCATTCAGACCGAATGACTCTATGAAATTACGTCGATACTTCCACATATTACGGGTAACGTAGGAGACATCTCTATTTTTCCCCGGGGGGTCTTTCTAATTACCACTGCTTAGCTTTCAATTCGCCTCTGACCATCAAATGAAATGTGAATAACCCGTCCTCCTCTCTTTGAAACAAGGGGCGCTTCCGGTTCTGTGCGCGCTTCAAACAATTTTGTCTTCTCCATATTACCATATCTCTAGAGTCAATAATTTTATATGAGGAACTACTGAACTCAATCACTTGCTGCCGTTACTCAACAGTTTTCTGTTGAGGTCTATCCCGTAGAGGTACTCCGATTGGATCAGTGATCGATTTCTAGGTTTCGTCGTAAACCTAATTGGTTACTTCCAATTACGTAAATCAATAGTTCAAACCGCACTCAAAGGTAGGGCATTTCCCATTGATATAGGAACTTCTGTACCAGAAACAATGGTATCTCCAATTATAGCCCCTCTGGGATGTAAAATATATCTCTTCTCACCATCCCCATAGTGTATGAGACAAATGTATGCATTTCGATTAGGGTCGTATTCTATGGTTACGATTCTACCAGATATCTCTTTTTCATTCCGTCGAAAATCGATTTTACGGTATAGACGCTTATGACCTCCCCCTCTATGCCCTGCGGTAATGATCCCTCTGGCATTACGACCTTTACCACAACGATGCTGTCCATAGATCAAATTCTTTTGTGGATTGGATTTCACTTGACTGTCTACGGCTCCATTGCGTGTGCTCGGGGTAGAAGTTTTGTATAAATGTATTGCCGTGGTATTAAGTCTTTTGCTTTAAGTTCTTTTCTCTATAAGAGGTGGAATAGAATAACCCGGTTGAAGCGTAATGATCATACGTCTGTAATGCATTGTATGTCCCATAATGGGTCCCATCCTTCTACCCTTTCCCGGGAGTCGATGACTATTCATAGCTATTACCTTGACACCAAAGAAGAGTTCGACCCAATGCTTTATTTCTGTCCTAGTTGATCCCGATTCGACATTAGAAGTATATTGATTGTTCCCCAATAACCGAATACTTTTTTCTGTAAATACTGCATATTTGATTCCATCCATAAATCCATTTTATTCCCTATGAGTTCCAGTATCGATAAGAATTCTAGTTCTTACTGTTCATATGTTATGGTATGAATATACCATACCAATTCGTTATGTATGGATGATGAGATTCCATTGATACAGAGCCAATTCCAATAGACTTATTGAATGTTCCCATTGGCGTGCATCCAGCAGGAATTGAACCTACGAATTTGCCAATTATGAGTTGGGCGCTTTAACCATTCAGCCATGGATGCTTAACAGAGATCATCGTACATCGTGAATAACCAAATTCCAATTGAAATGAAATCTTTAGGAGGAATCAATGAAACGACATCAATTAAAATCCTGGATCTTCGAATTGAGAGAGATCAAGAATTCTCACTATTTCTTAGATTCATGGATAAAATTCTATTCAGTGGGATCTTTCACTCACATTTTTTTCCACCAAGAACGTTTTATGAAACTCTTTGACCCCCGAATTTGGAGTATCCTACTTTCACAGGGTGCAACAAGCAATCGATATTTCACGATCAAAGGTGTAGTACTGCTTGTAGTAGTGGTCCTTATATCTCGTATTAACAATCGAAAGATGGTCGAAAGAAAAAATCTCTATTTGATGGGGCTTCTTCCTATACCTATGAATTCCATTGGACCCAGAAATGAGACATTGGAAGAATCTTTTTGGTCTTCCAATAGAAATAGGTTGATTGTTTCGCTCCTGTATCTTCCAAAAGGGAAAAAGATTTCTGAGAGTTGTTTCATGGATCCGCAAGAGAGTACTTGGGTTCTCCCAATAAAGAAAAAGTGTATCATGCCTGAATCTAACCGGGGTTCGCGGTGGTGGAGGAACCGGATCGGAAAAAAGAGGGATTCTAGTTGTCAGATATCTAATGAAACCGTAGCTGGAATTGAGATCTCATTCAAAGAGAAAGATAGCAAATATCTGGAGTTTCATTTTTTATCCTATACGGATGATCCGATCCGCAAGGACCATGATTGGGAATTGTTTGATCGTCTTTCTCCGAGGAAGAAACGAAACATAATCAACTTGAATTCGGGACAGCTATTCGAAATCTTAGGGAAAGACTTGATTTCTTATCTCATGTCTGCTTTTCGTGAAAAAAGACCAATTGAGGGGGAGAGTTTCTTCAAACAACAAGGAGCTGGGGCAACTATGCAATCCAATGATATTGAGCATGTTTCCCATCTCTTCTCGAGAAACAAGTGGGGTATTTCTTTGCAAAATTGTGCTCAATTTCATATGTGGCAATTCCGCCAAGATCTCTTGGTTAGTTGGGGGAAGAATCAGCACGAATCGGATTTTTTGAGGAACGTCTCGAGAGAGAATTGGATTTGGTTAGACAATGTGTGGTTGGTAAACAAGGATCGGTTTTTTAGCAAGGTACGGAATGTATTGTCAAATATTCAATATGATTCCACAAGATCTATTTTCGTTCAAGTAACGGATTCTAGCCAATGGAAAGGATCTTCTTCTGATCAATCCAGAGATCATTTCGATTCCGTTAGAAATGAGGATTCAGAATATCACACATTGATCGATCAAACAGAGATTCAGCAACTAAAAGAGAGATCGATTCTTTGGGATCCTTCCTTTCTTCAAATGGAACGAACAGAGATAGAATCAGATCGATTCCCGAAATGCCTTTTTGGATCTTCCTCCATGTCCTGGCTATTCACGGAACCTGAGAAGCGGATGAATAATCATCTGCTTCCGGAAGAAATCGAAGAATTTCTTGGGAATCCTACAAGATCAATTCGTTCTTTTTTCTCTGACAGATGGTCAGAACTTCATCTGGGTTCGAATCCTACTGAGAGGTCCACTAGAGATCAGAAATTGTTGAAGAAAAAACAAGATGTTTCTTTTGTCCCTTCCAGGCGAGCGGAAAATAAAGAAATGGTTGATATATTCAAGATAATTACGTATTTACAAAATACCGTCTCAATTCATCCTTCGGAACCATATCACATCCCGGATCTGGTTCCAAAGGATGAACCGGATATGGACAGTTCCAATAAGATTTCATTCTTGAACAAAAATCCATTTTTTTATTTCTTTCATCTATTCCATGACCGGAACAAAGGGGGATACGCGTTACGCCACGATTTTTTTGAATCAGAAGAGAGATTCCCAGAAATGGCGGATCTATTCACTCTATCAATAACCGAGCCGGATCTGGTGTATCATAGGGGATTTGCCTTTTCTATTGATTCCTACGGGTTGGATCAAAAAAAATTCTTGAATGAGGTATTCAACTCCAGAGATGAATCGAAAAAGAAATCCTTATTGGTTCTACCTCCTCTTTTTTATGAGGAGAATGAATCTTTTTCTCGAAGGATCAGAAAAAAATCGGTCCGGATCTACTGCGGGAATGATTTGGAAGATCCCAAACTAAAAACAGCGGTATTTGCTAGCAACAACATAATGGAGGCAGTCAATCAATATAGATTGATCCGAAATCTGATTCAAATCCAATATAGCACCTATGGGTACATAAGAAATGTATCGAATCGATTCTTTTTAATGAATAGATCCGATCGTAACTTCGAATATGGAATTCAAAGGGATCAAATAGGAAATGATACTCTGAATCATATAACTATAACTATAATGAAATATACGATCAACCAACATTTATCAAATTTGAAAAAGAGTCAGAAGAAATGGTTTGATCCTCTTATTTCTCGAACTGAGAGATCCATGAATCGGGATCCTGATGCATATAGATACAAATGGTCCAATGG